TGTATGGATGATGAGATTCCATTGATACAGAGCCAATTCCAATAGACGTATTGAGCGTTCCCGTTGTCGTGCATCCAGCAGGAATTGAACCTACGAATTTGCCAATTATGAGTTGGGCGCTTTAACCATTCAGCCATGGATGCGTAACGGGGATTATCATATATCGTAAATAACCAAATTCCAATTGAAATGAAATCCTTAGGAGGAATCAATGAAGCAGGAAGCAGCAAAACGACATCCATTTAAATCCTGGATCTTCGAATTGAGAGAGATATTGAGAGAGATCAAGAATTCTCACTATTTCTTAGATTCGTGGACCAAATTCGATTCGGTGGGATCTTTCACTCACATTTTTTTCCACCAAGAACGTTTTATGAAACTCTTTGACCCCCGAATTTGGAGTATCCTACTTTCACGCGATTCACAGGGGTCAACAAGCAATCGATATTTCACGATCAAAGGTGTAGTACTGCTTGTAGTAGTGGTCCTTATATATCGTATTAACAATCGAAATATGGTCGAAAGAAAAAATATCTATTTGATGGGGCTTCTTCCTATACCTATGAATTCCATTGGACCCAGAAATGATCCATTGGAAGAATCTTTTGGGTCTTCCAATATCAATAGGTTGATTGTTTCGCTCCTGTATCTTCCAAAAGGGAAAAAGATCTCTGAGAGTTGTTTCATGGATCCGAAAGAGAGTACTTGGATTCTCCCAATAACTAAAAAGTGTATCATGCCTGAATCTAACTGGGGTTCGCGGTGGTGGAGGAACCGGGTCGGAAAAAAGAGGGATTCTAGTTGTAAGATATCTAATGAAACCGTAGTTGGAATTGAGATCTCATTCAAAGATAAAGATATCAAATATCTGGAGTCTCCTTTTGTATCCTATATGGATGATCCGATCCGCAAGGACCATGATTGGGAATTGTTTGATCGTCTTTCTCCGAGAAAGAAGCGAAACATAATCAACTTGAGTTCGGGACAGCTATTCGAAATCTTAGTGAAACACTGGATTTGTTATCTCACGTCTTCTTTTCGTGAAAAAAGACCAATTGAAGTGGAGGGTTTCTTCAAACAACAAGGAACTGGGTCAACTATTCAATCAAATGATATTGAGCATGTTTCCCATCTCTTCTCGAGAAACAAGTGGGGTATTTCTTTGCAAAATTGTGCTCAATTTCATATGTGGCAATTCCGCCAAGATCTCTTCGTTAGTTGGGAGAAGAATCCGCATGAATCAGATTTTTTTAGGAACGTATCGAGAGAGAATTGGATTTGGTTAGACAATGCGTGGTTGGTAAACAAGGATCGGTTTTTTAGCTTTTTTAGCAGGGTATGGAATGTATCGTCAAATATGCAATATGATTCCACAAGATCTATTTTCGTTCAAGTAACGGATTCTAGCCAATTGAAAGGATCTTCTGATCAATCCATAGATCATTTCGATTCCATTAGTAATGAGGATTCGGAATATCACACATTGATCAATCAAAGAGAGATTCAACAGCTAAAAGAAAGATCGATTCTTTGGGATCCTTCCTTTCTTCAAACGGAACGAACAGAGATAGAATCAGACCGATTCCCGAAATGCCTTTCTGGATATTCCTCAATGTCCCGGCTATTCACGGAACGTGAGAAGCAGATGAATAATCATCTGCTTCCGGAAGAAATCGAAGAATTTTTTGGGAATCCTACAAGATCAATTCGTTCTTTTTTCTCTGACAGATGGTCAGAACTTCATCTGGGTTCGAATCCTACTGAGAGGTCCACCAGAGATCAGAAATTGTTGAAGAAACAACAAGATGTTTCTTTTGTCCCTTCCAGGCGATCGGAAAATAAAGAAATGGTTGATATATTCAAGATAATTACGTATTTACAAAATATCGTCTCAATTCATCCTATTTCATCAGATCCGGGATGTGATATGGTTCCGAAGGATGAACCGGATATGGACAGTTCCAATAAGATTTCATTCTTGAACCAAAATCCATTTTTTGATTTATTTCATCTATTCCATGACCGGAACAGGGGAGGATACACGCTGCACCACGATTTTGAATCAGAAGAGAGATTTCAAGAAGTGGCAGATCTATTAACTCTATCAATAACCGAGCCGGGTCTGGTGTATCATAAGGGTTTTGCCTTTTCTATTGATTCCTACGGAGTGGATCAAAAAAAATTCTTGAACGAGGTATTCGACTCCAGGGATGAATCGAAAAATAAATCTTTATTGGTTCTACCTCCTATTTTTTATGAAGAGAATGAATCTTTTTATCGAAGGATCAGAAAAAGATGGGTCCGGATCTCCTGCGGGAATGCTTTGGAAGATCCAAAACAAAAAATAGTGGTATTTGCTAGCAACACCATAATGAAGGCAGTCAATCAACATAGATTGATCCAAAATATGATTCAAATCCAATATAGCATCCATGGGTACATAAGAAATGTATTGAATCGATTCTTTTTACTGAATAGATCCGATCGCAACTTCGAATAC